AGTCTAACTACATTGCATTGCCGGAATCCATGTTGGATATTTGAAAGAGGTTGACCCCCCTTCCTTCTTTCATGGTACAACCCTCTTCCCGCCGAGCCACCTTTCTACTCGGTTCACAGAGAAAAAATGCAAGACTGGCTGTTCAGCACGGAAGAAAGGACTTACTCAGCCGGGATCACTAACTAAGACTAATCTAATATAATATATGCGCGGCTCAAATCAAAATAATCGACTTAGAAAAAAAGATCTACAACTGCCCTATCTACGATTTCGAGAAATAGCCAAAAAGATTAGGCTATTGAAATAGAGAATTGTCAAAAAAGGAAAGCGATCTAAAAGATCTTTTTCCTAAAATTCCCCTTTGGTCCACTTCTATCTATATCTGAAATATGAATAGTCATAATTTGATCACGAATTCTTGTCATATATGTTTACCGCGTAGAATTAAAGCAAAAAGGGAATGCTCTATAGAATGATTTCCTTTTCAGTTGATTTTATTCACTGATTGGCCAAAAAAATGATAATGAATTCTAAATTCAATGAACTTTGATCAAGCACTTTCTATGCAACGATTCTGCCTAATCCATTTATCCTTTTAGATTGTATCCATGTAGGCTAATGATAAAGAAAGGTGAAGGGAAAGAAGAATTTTCAAAAACGGGATTTCTCAAAATGGCTAAAAAATGGGCTGGTTCGGAGAGGGGAGTCTATCTAATTGAATGGCTGTAAGTCAACTCTTGGAACTCTTTCAACGAATGATTATGAAGTCCGATTGACTCTAAGATGGCTGAATCGTTGGTTTACATTAGGAAAGAAATACGTGTATATGCTATATTAGCTAGTTCAATACGAATTCCAGATCTATCTAATTTGACCTACGAATGTGAATTTATGCGGAGATGCCAATAGATCTCATCTGGTACTATGAATTGAATGAATAAACGGATGAAATCAATAAAAAGATGGAAGAATTCAAAGAATGGGTCGGAACAAAGAAAAGTAAGAACGAGAGTTGTATGGATTTAGAACGACTCTCTCGATAGAAAGTCAAAAAGAGACATTTAAGGAGTTTTGATGATTCAATACTATTTTTGTTGAATTCGAAGTTCGTAGTTATTTCAGCTGGATGAATCGTAGCGATGGAAGAATTCAGTTATAATTCATTGGTTAGGTGTATCATTAACTCTTTCTTTTTTTGGTACGAGGAACTTCTCATGAATCCACTGATTTCTGCCGCTTCCGTTATTGCTGCTGGATTGGCTGTAGGGCTTGCTTCTATTGGACCTGGAGTTGGTCAAGGTACTGCTGCGGGCCAGGCTGTCGAAGGTATCGCGAGACAGCCTGAGGCGGAGGGAAAAATACGAGGTACTTTATTGCTGAGTCTAGCTTTTATGGAAGCTTTAACAATTTATGGCTTGGTTGTAGCATTAGCACTTTTATTTGCGAATCCTTTTGTTTAATCTTCGAAATTTGCATTTTTTTCATTTTTGATTGCCTTTTCCTTGTGCTTTGCTTTTTCGAATTCTATCAAAATTTCATTCCTACAATTACTTATTCATTCATAAAATAACCCACGCTAAGGGCTGATTTGCAGATGGAATTAGCATACCGCCTCGATTTCAGCCTTTCCTTTCAGGCCCTTTTTCGAAAGGGTTACAACAAAGAGGGTAATGCACAATTTTTTCGAAAATCGATTTGATTTTTGAGTCGATTTAGAAATAGGAATAAATGGGAAAATCAGAATGATTACCCTCTTGATTCTTCGCGTCATAAGACTCATTAATCAACCAAGATCCGACCATATCTATAAAAGAAAAGGGGGCGAAGTGATACAAAAAGAACTCTGTTCGGTTTTTTAGTCTATCTATAAGAGGAGATCATATGACCAATGGAACCGATTCTTTCTTTTCTTTGGGCCGCTGGCCATCCGCCGGGAGTTTCGGGTTGAATACCGATATTTTAGCAACAAATCCAATAAATCTAAGTGTAGTGATTGGGGTATTGATCTTTTTTGGAAAGGGAGTGTGTGCGAGTTGTTTATTTCAAGAATAGGCTGGATCCAACCAGCTGTACTTTTTCCATTATAACTAGGAATGAAAGGTGCATGAGCTTGCGAATTCCTTCTAAATCAATTAAGAAATTATATGTAAGAACCATAGCATTTCGTAATTCATTGGGAAATATACTTTGATTCTCTATTAACCAATAAGGGGGGAACGTTAACATGGTTAAAGCTAAATCGTTTGAAGTCCCGACGCGGCATGGTACTCTTTCTACCCCTCTGTTAATATATATATGGTACTATTAATATAGAGATGGTTTCAAAAAAATTATTTTCTCGATATAGAACACTCGTCTCGAGAAAATAATTTGAACGACTTTTTTGATTTGATTCCTTTTTTAGACAATGCTGAATGGACAACCTATGTATTATTGTGTCTTGCTTAAAGTAAGAAAAACTTTTTGGATGGAAAAAAGAAACTCAAAATAAACAACTTTG